ACGGGAGAATTCATCCTGGAAGTGGGAGAACTGCTGAAACTACGTGAAACCCTGACAAGGGTTTATGTACAAAGAACGGGGAAACCCTTCTGGGTTGTATCCGAAGACATGGAAAGAGATATTTTTATGTCAGCAACAGAGGCCCAAGCTTATGGAATTGTTGATCTTGTAGCGGTTGAATGACAATAAATAGCCTGAATTTCGCGTCAATTCGTGATTTAAAATGAACCCTGCCGCGTTTAATATTCTATGACTTTTATTTATTTACTATCTATTGATTGATGATTCTATTGATCTATCGATTCTATTCTATTGAATAAAAGTCATTCATAATCATACGGTTAGGATCGATCTAAACCAGCCCATTATGTATATGATTCAACATGCCAACGATTAAACAACTTATTAGAAATACAAGACAGCCAATCAGAAATGTCACAAAATCCCCCGCGCTTCGGGGATGCCCTCAGCGTCGAGGAACATGTACTAGGGTGTATGTGCGACTCGTTCAGATCATAAACTAGAACAAAGGAAAGAGAACAATGTTCGAATATCAATGATCAAATAGGATAGAACGGAAAAACAAACTACATTTACTATCTAAAAATAAGAAAATGGGGTCATATCCCTTTTATTGTGTATGAAATTTATGGTTTCTATTGGTGTAAAACCACTCACCTCAATTCAAGATGAGAAGTAATTCTCCATTGGTAGCAAATGGTTATCCATTAAGCGGAGGAAATCTTAGTAACATAGACCCCTCTTGCAAGAACGGACTAACAGGGTCAGCTACCCAGCCAACTTTCATAATTAAATACCGTTACTGTATAGGTAGAGCTCGTTGTGAAAGACCTATTACTGGATAATTCATGGGTAGAGCCGAAGAATGTGAACTATACAAGTTAGCAATAACATTGATTAAATGAAGTAAGGGCTCCGGTGTATAGAGAAGACCTCACCGTTTAAGAAGTAACCATAGAAACGATGGAATCCACTATTTAGTTATCATTGCTATTTTTTTTAACCTAGTATAGTACAATTTCGTATTTCGAGGTGAAATGCCTATAAAAAAATAAAAAATCGTGGTTGGGAAGGTTATAGTAGCGAAAGCCATTGGAATTTTTAGTTTATACATTGGAAAAATCCGTTTTGTTATTAATATACTAGGAAAGGGGCAAAAGAATAACTGAAAGAAAGGAAATCTATTAGTTATTCGTTAAAGTTTCATTTATTCAATGACCAGAATTAGACGGGGATATATCGCTCGGAGACGTAGAACAAAAATTCGTTTATTTGCATCAAGCTTTCGGGGGGCTCATTCAAGACTTACTCGAACTATTACTCAACAAAAAATAAGAGCTTTGGTTTCGGCTCATCGGGATAGGGATAGGCAAAAAAGAAACTTTCGTCGTTTGTGGATCACTCGAATAAATGCAGCAATTCGTGAAAGGGGGGTATGCTATAGTTATAGTAGATTAATAAATGATCTGTACAAGAGACAGTTGCTTCTTAATCGTAAAATACTTGCACAAATAGCTATATCAAATAGGAATTGTCTTTATATGATTTCCAATGAGATCATAAAAGAAGTAGGTTGGAAAGAATCCACCGGTTAAACGGAGTTGCCCGGAGAATGAACTCCGGGAAGATCGAATAAAAATGAATAGAATTAGAATATGATAAAATATCAGAAAGTAGTCAAAATAAATATGAATCAACACGTTCAATAAAAAATTTTATTCTTCCCAGATTATTCTTTTTTTTTTCTTACGACACGAGACTTCAATCCGGATTCTTGGATTTTTCCAACAAAAAAGAAATCCGCGTTTGAGTTCGGATGGGCATTTGAATTCAAGTGAAGAAAGAGTAAACCTATCTTTTTCTGGCTCTAAGACTGGGAGTTCTGGTGGTCGACTCGGTTCTTTCAAATTGTTTCTCATTATTAAGAAAAGGTAACAAAGATAAAATACGAGCTTGTTTTATAGCAATAGTAATTAATCGTTGTTGTTTCAAGGTCAATCTATTCACTCGTCTAGATAATATTTTTCCCTGTTCACTAATAAATCGACTAATTAAACTCATGTTTTTATAATCAATTCGATCCCCCGATTGGATCGGGGGCAAACGCCTACGAAAAGATCGCTTGGATTTAAGAAAAGTTCGCTTAGATTTTTCCATGGTTTGGTTAGTTTATTTCTTATCCCTAAAATCCTATTTCAACCGTATCTTTTATTAGAATAAATAAATAGGATTTGGTTTGTTTATAATTATCTTTAACTATGTTAAATATGTTATATATATAATGTCATTTTTGCCCTTTCCTTGTAAGAAAGATAAGGGCGCCGGTGCTCGGTTCGTTCGATCTATTTCTTTATCTCCCCATGAATCGTATGTTTGTTACAATATGGACAGAATTTTAGCAACTCCAATCGATTAGGCGTATTGTGCCGGTTCTTTTGAGTAATATATCTGGAAATCCCCGTTGATTCCTTATTAACACCGTTTCGAACACAAGCGGTACATTCCAAAAGAACCGGTATTCGCACATCTTTACCCTTAGCCATGAACCTCCTTTGGATTTTTCATTTACTCAACTCTTCCTTTTTCAATTCGAAACGAAAAAGAAGAAAGGAAGGAAAAAATTTGTAACTAGCTATCCTCTTATGCAAGATTTCATTACAATCAACAAGATTTCATTACAATCAATATAGGAAATACGATAGAAAGATTTCTAAACTATATTTCAACAGTACAGTATACAGTATTTCATATAATTATCGTCTAGAATACGCTTTCCCTAGAACCAGAGTTTGTATTCGACTTCCATAGAAATTTAATACATAGAAATTCATATTAATTTAATTCCAACCTGAACCCGACTCTCACAGCTGTTGAATATAATATTCTTTCTCTTTCCTCCCTTTTTCTAGGGAAAAAAGAGAAAAGAAGGGGCTTTATTTAATTGTATCTCTAATCTTCTTTATTCCTTCCCACGTCAATAACTAGAATGAAAAAAAGGGGAACGTCAACGCATCCGGGAAAAAACGATTAATCTCTATCAATAAACCTGCCAAAGAACCGAACCATAGAGTACTTAGTACCGGTGCCACGGAAAGATATGTTTTTAGATCTCGCATTGAAAAACCTCCTTTTATAGTAATACATACATAAGATAATACATATTGAAATGTACAATCATCCAGTAAATAAGATTTCCTTTTTGTTAAATACAGAAAAAACGTCCTTTTCTTCCCCACTATTCCCCAAAAAGACTCGTTTATTTTTCCTAGGGGTTCCAGAAGTATTTTACTATTATTATATGTTAAATGAGACCAAAAAGGCGAAATGGACATAAAAATTCTAGATTTTAATAGAGGCAATAACGATGTGGAAAACAAGACAGGAATTCTCTACAATGACACTGTAGACCAATGGAAGGGATGTAGCGCAGCTTGGTAGCGCGTTTGTTTTGGGTACAAAATGTCACGGGTTCAAATCCTGTCATCCCTACCTATTACTGCTCCTTTGAGCAGTAACGAGGGATTTTTTGAGATCAATTCACGTTGGACATATCATATAGAATCTTTTATTCTTATGATGATACTATATGTGTATGCATACAAGATGTATTGGGGCCAATCCTTTTCTTTACAGTCTTTTCTTTTATGAGAAGAAAGCGCTCTTAGTTCAGTTCGGTAGAACGTGGGTCTCCAAAACCCGATGTCGTAGGTTCAAATCCTACAGAGCGTGATTTGTATCTTCTTCGATGGAATTTGACTGAAACACTAACTGGAACAGCAATCTTTATTTGACCTCCTAGATATTAAAGAAAGGAGGAGGTCAATCAAAAAAAGAGATATTAATTAATCAAAGGTCTAACTGATCGCCACGCCTGTATTGTAAATAGGCAGTTACAAATAATCCAGCCAAAGTAATAGGAATTAGACCTAACACAATTCCAAATAGAAAAACTTCAATCATTTCAATTTGTTTGAAAGGAGAAAAAAGAGGTAATATCTATACCTAAATATTAATCCGAATTACCATGAATCTCAATGACCAAAAATTGGCAATTAACGGGGTAAAAATACACAGAAGTTCGCAGAAAGATTTTGTGCAATTAATTTCAAATAAGTCGTATCTTGCTCAGACCAATAAATAGAGCTGAGGTTATAGTTAAAGCCGTTAGTAGAAAACCGAAATAACTAGTTATGGTAGGCATCAAGGAGCTAAATGAAATATGGTCTTTTTATACATATGTTTATAAAAAAGCACTTACCTGAGTTTCCTTTTTTGCAAAATAGGAGAAAAAAACCAATTGAAAGTTTTTGAGTCATCTATCATTATAGACAGCACTAACAAGGATAAAGTCACAACTATATAAAAAAATTGATTCATCATCTGTAACATCTACCCATACCGCGTTTGCAATCAGCAAATGCATTCTTGGATCATTTTTCAATTCAACTTATAAACGAATAATAAGAACTGGGTAGTGTAATTTCGTTTTAAAATAAGACTAACTCTTTTCCAATCATTATGGAATCAAATTAGAAAATTATTCCTATTTTTATCATTTGTTTTATTGGATCGAATCTATATATTTTAGAGCGAACATTAATCTTATAAAACTTTTACTTTCATTTTAACTAATTAGATTCCGTAATGAGTTCACTCATATAATATCTTAAATATCTTGAATATCTTGAATGAATGAGAACAAAAAGTTATCACATGATCACTCAAAAAAATAGGTGTTTTGGTTCAACTATATTCTAAGACTATTAATTTCTATTTTCTTTTGCTTTAGAAGTTCTATTTTGTATTTTTCATATATATATTAGAAATGCGCATCTTTTTAGTTAGGTCAAGAAAGAACCTTCAGATTTCGATCTAATACAACAATGTATGCATTAGTGATTCCAATTATTTCATTCTTTGTTCTTTTTGGTTTATCGAATAAAAATTCCTATTCTTACTTGTTACTGGACGCCTAACCA